ATTAAGTTAACTATTTATTTCTATTTCAATTGCTATATTTCAATTTGAAATTATTATTTATATAATTATATAAATAATAATTTCAAAATTAATAAAAAATAGAAAAAAATAATAGAAATTCTAAAAATATATAATTAAATAAATTCAAATTAATATAAATTAAATATAGATAAATTAAATATAGAATCTATTTTTAGAATAGAAAAAGAAACAATAATAGAAAAATAGACAATTTCGAATTCTATATAATTCGAAATATATATTTAATAAATTATAGAATAAATAGAGAATTTGAGAGAATTCGAATTTCTATTATTATATAATTAAATAATAAAAAAAGTAATTACGAAATAAAGTAATAAAGAGAGAGGCAAAGCCTTTTTTTTCACGCCTTACTTGTTGTATAATGTAACTACTTGCTATGTAATGGAACATAAGAATTATCCTTATAATTATCCTTTTTTAATCGGGAGAGATGGCTGAGTGGACTAAAGCGTCGGATTGCTAATCCGTTGTACGAGTTATTCGTACCGAGGGTTCGAATCCCTCCCTTTCCGGTTCCAGTGATGACTTGAATTTTTTTTATCTTTTCTTTCAAATTTCGAAAATCTTTTTGCTTTATTTCTTATTTCAATGTTCTATTTAATTTCTATTTAAACTATTTAAATAAATTAAAAAATGAATAATTTGAATATTTCATTTATTAATAGTTATTTATAATTTCGAATTTTTCTTTTTATTGAATATTTCATTTCTATTTAATATTTCTAGTTAAAAATTGAAATTTCAAATTTCTTTATTTATATTAATATTTCTATGGCAAATTCTATTTAAAATATTAATTTAAAACAAAAATATAGATTCAAATCGAGATCTAGAATAGATAAAGACTGGGTAATAAAAAGAAATAACATACTAAAAACATTTTAAAATCAAGAAAACCCTTAGAATTTTTATTCTATTCTTCACGTCCAGGATTACGCCCAGGATCATTAGATAAAAACCCAAAGATGAAGAGAGAAACAAAGAATATAACTACTGTGTAAACAAAGAGTTTAAGAGTAAGCATTAGAAAAGCTCCACGATCTTTTTTGGTTTGGAAAAAAAATAGATTCTCTATTTTTATACCACATTTTCTATTTTAACACCAAGAAATGAAGTGATTTCTAGAAATAGAAATGAATTTTTCGAAATTCATTTGGAATAAGAGTCGAGTCTTTCTTATAATTTTTTTTCATAACTACAATTAGGGCGCTAATAGAATCTGGAATGAAAAAAAAGTTAAGAATGAGAAAAGAAAAATGGGGGTGATCAAAAATTCTCGCGTTTATACAATAACTTTAATGTTTGAATTAAGAGCTTAGAGTATAAGACTTATCTGATCTTCTCAATTACTATAATTTTTTTCTCGAATAAATCATGAATTTTTTTAGGATAGTATTAAAATCTCATCGAAAACTTACAGCAGCTTGCCAAACAAAGGCTAATAGAAAAAAGAGTAAAGGGATTACTGGCATAACATCTACGATTGGATTCAAAAAAGCGTAGGCTTCAGGCAATTTTGTGAAGAAAAAATTGCTTGAATAAAGGGCAGAATTAAGACAGATACAAATTAAACTAAAACTATTAAGCATAACAAACATTTTGTTCTTGAAGATAATTGTATTTTGATTGATGACTAAGTTATTAATATGTTATTGATATAAAAATGAATCAAAAAAAAGTAAAGTAAGGTAGATGAAGAACCCTTCTTTATTTTTATTAAATTTATTGTGTTATTAAACTCACCCAATCAAAAATCCTTCAATTCTCAATTCTCAAATAAAAAAAGAATAGAGGAAATCATATTTTTATACAATATCTTAGTTGAATTATATATTATGAGCAATCAATTCAGTTGAATTCTATATCTACACATATGAAAATCCAAACAAGACAGTAATATATTTCCTAGATATTTGGATGGGAATTGACGAAAAACCACTATTAATATTAGTTTTTATTAGTGTTGAATAGAAATATAAATGGGGCGTAGCCAAGTGGTAAGGCAACGGGTTTTGGTCCCGCTATTCGGAGGTTCGAATCCTTCCGTCCCAGATATTCTCTATAATCTATCATTCTATATAATCTATCAAATAAAAAAAAAAAAATGTCTCATCCCTTAATTTAACTTCGGTAACTTGAATTGCACTGCACCATATAAGATAGAATATCAAAAATAAATTTCAATGACAATTCTTTAGTCTATCTGATAAAAAAGTCTATCTGATAAATAAGATGATCTTCGAGTATTTCGATACTGATTTTAGCACTCAGTCTGAAAAAATAACAAAACAATTTACAATTTTCCCCACATCAGTCTTTTTTATCGACTACTGCATTAAAAAAATTGGATATTTTTTTAACCAATTTCCTATTTATTTAAAATCATTAATGAGTTAATCCGAATCTGAATAGGTTTTTTTATATTATGATGATAAAAATATGTTTAAAACAAAACCTTATTCAAATAATGATATCTAGATGGAAAATTTAGAAATTGAATTTTTTTAATGATTTTGTAGGAGTCCGTGGAACTTGAATAAATGGGAGATAGGCAAATGCGTCCTAGGTACTCACTTGAAGACTTAAAAATAGCTTATTTCGTTTTTTTGTCTTATTTCTTGGAATATTCGAAAATTATCCAATAGAAATTAAGAAATTCAAATTTTTGATTTCTATGTATTGGTTGAACCGATGACTATTCAGGATTACCTAATAAAATGAATTCCATACTAGTTCAAAACGTAAGGAATGTTATAGTAAAACTTCGTTTGAAATGATATGGTAAAAAGCAACGCGCGACTTGAAGGACATGATTAACTATGGATTATTACATCTACCTTATTATACCCTAATAACTAATATTAATTTATTAAATAATAATTAAATAAAAAAAAATTAATAATAAATAAAAATAAATTTTAAATTTAATATTAATTAAAATTAAAAAAGAATTAATAAATAATAATAAATAATATTAATATAATAGTTATATATATAATATAGCATATATTTGGAATTTTATTGAATAATAATATTATATTCTATATATATATGTTTAATATTTAGAATATTATATAGCATAATATAGCTATAATATATATAGGAATAGGAAAGAAATGAGAGTGCTCCTAACTCGACATCATTTGTTTTGTTATATTTATACACTCGAAATCTCACTTTTTGTTGGGGTATAGTGTAAATCGAAATAGAAAGGATCAAATTCGAGCAAGTTTCAAATCCAAGAATAAAGTTTTTTAGAATTGACCAAATTTTTTTGATTCAAAAGTTCAAAAAGAAAGTATATGATGCAAGAATCAACCATTAATCTGATTCTTTTTTTGATAGAAAGAAATCACAAAAACTGATATGTTGCATCCAGTTTGAAAGGATTAAAGACCACCGAAGTAATGTCTAAACCCAACGATTCAAGGGAAAAATAAAGGATCCTGGACCGGTGAAATATCGTTTTCAATTGTCTCAACAATTTGATCAGAATGAAGAATCAAAATAGATTCTAAAAGAAACAAAAAGAAAGGCGATTAGAGATCACTCAATCAATGAAATGCTTAAAGGATTTCCTTTGACCTATTTAAAAGTTCTCCAACTTGAGTTAAGAAAGTGCAGATGATTTTTTTTTTTTAGAAAGATTCAAATCATAGTTTAATTGATTTGATCATTTTAATGATTTTTCTCGAGCCTAGGAGGAGAAAACTTCTTATACGTTTCGCGGGGGGGTTCTAACTCTATCCCAATGATCCGTTTATCGAATCCTTGCAATTGATTTGATGTTCAATGTCGAAAAGAAGGAAGAGATCTTTGGAAAAGTGGGTTTGTATCATTCGATAAAACAAAACCTATTTGAATGCTCCAGGTATTCTATATTTCCTTATAATTTCCTTATAAAATATATCTATCTATTTTATATCTATATATTGTAATATATTCTATATATTTTTCTATTTATTTCTATTTTTATTTGTATATTCTTTTTCTATCTTTGTATAGTATTTTTTTTATTATTAAATTTTCGATTTCTATTTAATTTGAATTTAATTTGAATTTGAGTAATTTATTTAGTTTTAGTATTTGATTTTTATTGAATTTTTTTTTATTAAATTTTATTGAAATTCAATTTCAATTAATTCTTTTGTTTTCTTCAGTGTATATTTATTTATGAACTCAAGATATTCACATTGATATTGACAAGAATGTATCAAATAAATATAATCCCATCTGAGGTAATGGGATTTTATCCGTCGATCTATTTATACCTGTTCTATCCATTAATTTGAATTGTTTCTTCATTCAAGCGATGGGTTTATTAGATTTGTTGTGATATAAAAGTTTTTTTTGATTGAAAATATATAGAAATTTAATGTTCTAATGAGAATTCACATTTATTTATCAAATTAGATTTATTATATATATTTTATTCTATTTGTATATATTAGAATAGAATATATTTATATAAAATATAAATATATAAGTATAATTATATAAGTATAATATATATAAATAAAAAATATATAAGTAAAAAAGTCTTTAAATAAAAAAAATAAAAAATATATACAATGTATTCTATATAAGTAGAATAGGTATTCTGAGTGAATCTTAGTATAATACTAAATAGAATATTCATTAAGTAGATAATATAACTAAAAACTAAGAAATGGAAACAATAACTAAAAGTAAGAATAAATAGGGTAATCTAAAAAATTTTTATGTTATCTATATTTTTTAATCTTTTTGTCTGTTCAGGATTTATTTGAAATTCTTAATATTTTATTTCTTTTAATTTCTTGTTTTAATTTTTTGCTAGTTTAATGTTTTGATTGTGTCGTGTGATTAAATCGCTTGATTTTTTTTTATTTCTATTTTCTATTTATTTTTATTTAGTTTGATTCCGATTGTATGGACATAATCGAATTTTTTTGGAGGGGTTGCTAACTCAACGG